TCCTAGTCTTAGAGCCAGAAAAAGATAGGTTTACTCTTTCTTCACTTGAATTCAAATCCCCATCCGAACTCAAAAGCGGATTGGTCTTTTGTTGGAAAAATCCAAGAATCCGAAGTGAATTCTCGTGTCGTAAGAAAAAAAATAATAATCTGGGAAGAATAAATTTTTTTATTGAACGTGTTGATTCATATTTATTTTGACTACTTTCTCATATTTTATCATATTCTATTCATTCATTTTTATTCGACCTTCCCGGAGTTCATTCTCCGGGCAACTCCGTTTAACCGGTGGATTCCTTCCAACTTACTTCTTTTATGATCTCATTGGAAATCATATAAAGACAATTCCTATTTGAGATAGCTATTTGTGCAAGTATTTTACGATTAAGAATCAACTGTCTCTTGTACAGATCATTTATTAACCTACTATAACTATAGCATACCCCCTTTTCACGAATTGCTGCATTTATTCGAGTGATCCACAAACGACGAAAATTTATTTTTTGCTTATCCCTATCGCGATGAGCCGAAACCAAAGCTCTTATTTTTTGTTGAGTAATAGTTCGAGTAAGTCTTGAATGAGCCCCCCGAAAGCTTGATGCAAATAAACGAATTTTTGTTCTACGTCTCCGAGCGATATATCCCCGTCTAATTCTGGTCATTGAATAAATGAAACTTTAACGAATAACTAATAGATTTCCTTTCTTTCAGTTATTCTTTTGGCCCTTTCCTAGTATATTAATAACAAAACGGATTTTTCCAATGTATAAACTAAAAATTCCAATGGCTTTGGCTACTATAACCTTCCCAACCACGATTTTTTTCTAGGCATTTCACCTCGAAATACGATATACTAGGTATTAAAAAAAAAATAGCATGATAAATAAATAGTGGATTCCATCGTTTCTATGGTTACTTCTTAAACGGTGAGGTCTTTTCTATACACCGGAGCCTTTACTTCATTTAATCAATGTTATTGCTAACTTGTATAGTTCACATTCTTTGGCTCTACCCATAAATTATCCAGTAATAGGTCTTTCACAACGAGCTCTACCTATACAGTAACGGTATTTAATTATGAAAGTTGGCTGGGTAGCTGACCCTGTTAGTCCGTTCTTGCAAGAGGGGTCTATGTTAACTAAGATTTCCTCCGCTTAATGGATAACCATTTGCTACCAATGGAGAATTGCTTCTCATCTTGAATTGAGGTGAGTGGTTTTACACCAATAGAAACCATAAATTTCATACAAAATAAAAGGAATATGATCAATTTTATTATCTTTTTAGATAATAAAAAAGAAATGTAGTTCATTTTTCCGTTCTATCCTATTTGATCATTTATATTTGAACATTGTTCTCTTTCCTTTGTTCTAGTTCATGATCTGAACGAGTCGCACATACACCCTAGTACATGTTCCTCGACGCTGAGGGCATCCCCGAAGTGCGGGGGATTTTGTGACATTTCTAATTGGCTGTCTTGTATTTCTAATAAGTTGTTTAATCGTTGGCATGTTGAATCATATACATAATGGGCTGGTTTAGATCGATCCTAACCGTATGATTATGAATTACTTTTATTCAATAGAATAGGAAATAAAAATCATTCATCATAGAATATTAAAATGAAACTCGGCAGGGTTAATTTTAAATTACGAATTGACGAGAAATCCAGGCTATTGTCATTCAACCGCTACAAGATCAACAATTCCATAAGCTTGGGCCTCTGTTGCTGACATAAAAACATCTCTTTCCATGTCTTCGGATACAACCCATAAGGGTTTGCCCGTTCTTTGTACATAAACCCTTGTCAGGGTTTCACGTAGTTTCAGCAGTTCTCCCACTTCCAGGATGAATTCTCCCGTTGCTACTTCAGAAAAAGAACCAGCAGGTTGATGGATCATTACCCTGATGATATAAGATAATAAAAGGTTTCTCTAGATGAGGGGAAGATAAAAGAAAGATAAAAGAATAACAAGAAAAAAAAAAGATAGAATCGAACAACCGTACGGGCATTATCCATTGCATACGGCTCTACAATAACATTGACCCTTACCTTCAAAAAAAATAGGATCGATCATACCCCGATAGGTAAATGATCAACTTACCACCCTTCCTTTCGGAGGAATTCAAAAATACTATGATGGCTCCGTTGCTTTATATATTTATTATATTTTTTGTCTGTGATTTGTCTGTCATTCAGCAATCCCAAAGTTGCTTTTTTGTTTGATCAAATAAACCAAGGAAAAAAGAATCTTTTTTTTTTCGCTCTATACTCTCTAGAAGACTATAAATATTCTTAAGAGACCTCTGGTGTGAAAAAAAGTTTGTGACGCTGAACTGGACTTCCGATAATAAAATAGGAAATACCTTTTTCTCATATTACTCTCTCGATACATAATCTAATGTTTCGAAAACAAAATTTATTATATCGAATTCAAAGTGCCATGCTATTATTACTTAATATTCATATTTCATATGGCGAAGGCATAGTCTTCTTTTTT